TCTAGCATTGGGTAGACCTCATACAATAACTGTCCTAGTTCTACCGTATCTTTTGTTTCATTTCTTCTGGAACAATCACAAAAACCTTTTTGATTATGGATCTACTACCAGAAATTCAATGCGTAATCTCAGCATTCAATGTGTATTCCTGAATAATCTAATTTTTCAATTATTCAACCATTTCATTTTACCAAGCTCAACGTTAACCAGATTAGTCAACATTTATACGTTTCGATGCAACAATAAGATGTTATTTGTAACAAGTAGTTTTGTTGGTTGGTTAATTGGTCACATTTTATTCATGAAATGGGTTGGATTGGTCTTAGTCTGGATACGGCAAAATCATTCTATTCGATCTAATAAGTACCTTGTGTCAGAATTGAGAAATTATATGGCTCGAATCTTTAGTATTCTCTTATTTATCACCTGTGTCTACTATTTAGGCAGAATGCCGTCGCCTATTGTCACTAAGAAACTGAAAGAAACCTCAGAAACAGAAGAAAAGGGAGAAAGTGAGGAAGAAATCGATGTAGAAACAACTTCCGAAACGAAGGCGACTAAACAGGAACAAGGGGGATCCACCGAAGAAGACCCTTCCCTTTGTTCGGAAGAAAAAGAGGATCCGGACAAAATAGATGAAACGGAAGAGATCCGGGTGAATGGAAAGGAAAAAACAAAAGATGAATTCCACTTTAAAGAGACATCCTATAAGGATAGCCCTGTTGACGAAGATTCTTATCTTGATGGGTATCAAGAGAATTGGGAATTGGGAAGACTTAAAGAAGAAAAAAAAGAAAAGACCCATGCCCATTTCCGGTTTGAAAAACCTCTTATGACTTTTTTTTTCGATTATAAACGATGGAATCGTCCATTTAGATATATAAAAAATGATCTATTTGAAAATGCTGTACGAAATGAAATGTCACAATATTTTTTTTATACATGTCCAAGTGATGGAAAAGAAAAAATATCTTTTACGTATCCGTCAAGTTTATCAACTTTTTCAGAAATGATAGAACACAAAATTTCTTTCTACACAATGAAAAAACTAAGTCATCAAGACTTATATAATTATTGGATTTATACCAATGAACAAAAAAAGTCCAACTTAAGAAATGAATTGATAAGTCGAATAAAAGTTCTAGAAAAAGAAAAGGGATCTCTTCTTCTAAACATGCTTGAAAAAAGGGCCAGACTATACAATAATGAGAATGAAAAAGAATGCTTGTCTAAAACGTATGATCCTTTTTTGAATGGACCATATCGTGGAATAATAAAAAAGCTCGATTCACGCGCAAATATAAATGATTTAATGACTTCTAGAAAAGATTCCATAAAAATATTTTGGATAAATAGGATTCATGGTCTACTTCCTATTCCTAATAATTCCCAAGAATTTGAAAATAAAAAGAATTCATTTGATTTTGATAGGGAATTATTATCGAAGTCTAAAATAATTGATTCAGAAAGTCAATCAAAATTCTTGAAATTTTTATTCGATGTAATTACAACCGACCCAAATAATCAAACAATAATTAAAAATAAATCTATTGGAATAGAAGAAATAAGCAAAAAAATTTATCGATGGTCATACAAATTAGCCGATGATTTTTTTTTTATTGAAGAGCCGGAGGAAGAAGATGAGGAAGAATCGACGGAAGATCATGAGATTCGTTCAAGAAAAGCCAAACGGGTGGTAATTTATACTGATAACAATCAGAATACTAATTCTGTTACTAGTATTAATAATACTAGTAATAATGATGAAGCAGAAGAAGTGGCTTTGATACGTTACTCGCAACAATCAGATTTTCGTCGGGATATAATAAAAGGATCCATGCGTGCTCAAAGACGCAAAACGGTTACTTGGGAAATGTTTCAAGCAAATGCTAATTCCCCGCTTTTTTTGGATCGAATAAACAAAATATTTTTTTTTGATTCTTTTGATCTTTCTGAAATGATAAATTTCATTTTTAGAAATGGAGTAGGTAAAGAATCGGAATCGCAAATTTCTTATTCTTCTTTTGATAAAGAAGGGACAAAAGAACAGGAAAAAAAAGAGGAAAATGATCGAATAACAATAGCAGAAACTTGGGATAGCATTCTATTTGCTCAAGTAATGAGAGGTTTGATGTTAGTAACACAATCTTTTCTTAGAAAATATATTGTATTACCTTCATTGATAATAGCTAAAAATATGGGCCGTATGTTATTATTCCAATTTCCTGAATGGTACGAGGATTTGAAGGAATGGAATCGAGAAATGCACGTTAAGTGCACCTATAATGGTGTTCAATTATCAGAAACAGAATTTCCAAAAGATTGGTTAACAGACGGAATTCAGATAAAGATTTTATTTCCTTTTTGTCTGAAACCTTGGCGAAGACAAAGATCTAAGGTACGATCTCATTATATAGATTCAATGAAAAAACAAGTAAAAAAAGACAATTTTTCTTTTTTAACAGTATGGGGAATGGAAGCGGAACTTCCCTTTGGTTCTCCCCGAAAACGACTTTCTTTTTTTGAACCCATTTTTAAAGAACTCGAAAGAAAAATTAGAAAGCTAAAAAAACAATTTTTTCTCGTTCTAAGGGTCTTAAAGGAAAGAGAAAAATGGTCTCTACAAATTTCAAAAGAAAAAAAAGGATGGGTCATCAAAACAGTTCTTGTTATAAAGCGAATAATGAAAGAACTTGAAAAAGTAAATCCGATTTTTTCATTTGAATTGAAGAAAGTGAAAGTATATAAACCAAATAAAAATGGAAAAGATTCAAAAATAAATAATAAAATTAACCATGAATGGACCATACCAATTCGATCTATGAATTGGACAAATTATTCACTCATAGAAAAAAAAATGAAAGATCTTTATGATAGGATAATCACAACCAAGAATCAAATAGAACAAATCACAAAAGACAATAAAAAAACAGTTTTAACCTATGATGATAAAATAAAAGGATCAGAATCACAGAAATATAGTTGGCAGATATTAAAAAGAAACAATATACGATTAATACGTAAATCACATTTTTTTATAAAATTTTTCATTGAAAAAATATACATGGATATCTTGCTATGTACCATAAACATTCCCAGAATCAATATACAACTTTTTTTTGAATCAACAAAAAAAATTATCAATAAATACACTGAAACAAATCAAGAAAAAATTGATGAAATAAATCCAAATAGAATGAACTTTATTTCAACTATAAAAAAGTGGGTTTCAAATACTAATATTAGTAATAAAAATTTAAATAGTTATACTTGCTTGTCCCAAGCATATGTATTTTACAAATTATCACAAACCCAATTACTTAACAAGTATAACTTGAAATATATATTTCAAGATCATGAAACCCATTATTATCTTAGGGATAAAATAAAGGATTATTGTATAACACGAGGACTATTTGATTACAAATCAAGGCATAATCAAATTCAAAAGTCTGGAATGAATAACTGGAAAAACTGGTTAAAGGGTTTTTATCAATACAATTTTTCCCGGATCAAATGGTCTCGATTAGTCCCGAAAAAATGGCGAAATAGAGTCAATCAACTTCGTATGATTAAAAATAAAGACTCAATTAAATTTAATTCATATGAAAACAAAAAAGACCAATTAAGTCATTATGTAAAAGAAGATTATTCCGTAACGGTTTCGTTCAAAAAAAAAAAAATGGTTAAAAAACACTACAGATATGATCTTTTATCACATAAATATATGAATTATGAATATATTAATTATGGGGATAAGAAAAACTCCTATTTTTATGGATCAACAGTACAAATAAAGGAGAACCGGGAGATTCCATATCTATATAATTTCAATACATCGAAACCTGATGCATTTTATCTATTGGTAAGTACAACTATTAGTGATTATCTAGAGGAAAGATATCCTATTGATACGAATATAAATCGGGATAGAAAATATTTTGATTGTAAAATTCTCCATTTTTGTCTTATAAAAAATATTGATATCGAGACTTGGACCAATGCGCATATTGGTATCAAGATTAATAAAAATACTAAGACTCAAACTAATAAGTATAAAAACAAAATGAAAAAGAAAGAGATTTCGTTTCATAAAGAAATCAACTTAACCAAGAAAAAAAAAAACTTTTTTGATTGGATGGGAATGAATCAAAAAAGGTTATATCATAATCCTACCATAGCAAAACTAAAATCTTGGTTCTTACCAGAATTTGTGCTACTTTTTGAAACATATAAAATTAAACCATGGATTATACCAATCCAATTTCTTCTTTTAGATTTTCATAAAAATGAAAAGATTAGTCAATATGAAAACATCAACATAAAAAAAAAAAAAAACCTTCCCATATTATCTAATCAAAAAGAATATATTGATTTAGAAAATTCTAACCAAGAAAAAAACAAACAACAATATCCAAAATATCTTGGATATGATCTAGGAAAACAAAACGAAAAAAAAGATGTTGAAGATAATTACGCGGGATCAGACATTAAAAAACGTAGAAATAAAAAAGAATCTAAGAAGATCAAGGAAGCAGAACTAGATTTATTACTAAAAAAATATTTCCTTTTTCAATTAAGATGGGATGATTCTTTGAGTCAAAGAATGATCAATAATATTAAGGTATATTGTCTCTTACTTAGATTGACAAATGCAAAGCAAATTGCTATATCCTCTATTCAAAGAGGAGAAATGCGTCTGGATGTAATGCTGATTCAAAAGGATCTTGTTCTTACAGAATTGATAAAAAGAGGAATATTAATTATCGAACCAGTTCGTTTATCTATAAAAAGGGATGGGCAATTTATTATCTATCAAACCATAAGTATTTCATTAGTTGATAAAGATAAAGTTAAAACTAATAAAAAATTCATAAAAAAACAAAATGTTGATAAGAATAATTTAGACAAATCCATTGCACAACATAGCGATATGCCTGTGAATGAAGAAAAAAAAAATAATTCTAATTTTCTTGTTCCTGAACATATTCTATCTCATCGACGTCGGAGAGAGTTGAGAATTCTAATTTGTTTCCATTTCTGGAATTGGAATGATATAGATAAAAATCCACAATTTTGCAACGAAAACAAAATAATAAACTGTGGACAATTTTTTAATGAGGACAAGCATCTTAATAGAGATGCAAACAACTTTATTAAATTAAAATTATTTCTTTGGCCTAATTACCGATTAGAGGATTTAGCTTGTATGAATCGTTACTGGTTTGATACCCATAACAGCAGTTGTTTTAGTATGTTAAGGATATATATGTATCCCCAATCCAGAATAAGTTAATAAACTAATATTATATTTCCTATATATCACCTGACATAACATATTTGATATATGGCGAAAGATGTACATATGCATATGTTATGTTACATTTTAGTACATGATATTGATTTATTTTTGGATCTAGGAATAATAAATTAGTAGAATCTTTAATTAAGTAAAAAAAAAAAAAAAAATCACTCTCTTTCGTGAATGTGTAAATGTATTATATTTTATTCTATCGAAATCCCATATTTATGTTTGAAATAAAAATGGGGTTTCGATAGAATAAAAAAGTATGAATAAATCTAAACTTTTGTTTATATCAGATTAATAATGACTGACATAATCATAACATAATATAATAATAATTATTATTTTTCCTGATCGGTAAAATCTAAAAAAAATAAAAAGATAGAAGAATTTTTTTATGGTCAAAAATTCATTCATTTCAGTTATTCTGCAAGACGAAAAAGAAGAAAACAAAGGGTCTGTTGAATTTCAAGTATTCAGTTTCACCAATAAAATACAGAGACTCACCTCGCATTTGGAATTGCACAAAAAAGATTTTTTATCTCAAAGAGGTCTACGAAAAATTCTGGGAAAACGTCAACGGCTGTTGGCTTATTTGTCAAAGAAAAATAGAGTAAGTTATAAAAAATTAATTAGTCAGTTAGATATTCGGGAGCTTAAAACTCGTTAATTTGAGGATTCATTTGAAATTTTTTTTTAGGTTTTTATTTTTCTAAACCTCGTTTTGAGAAATTCATGGAATAATGAATTAGGAAAGAAAAGATATGACTGTACCGGCTACAAGAAAAGATCTCATGATAGTCAATATGGGCCCTCATCACCCATCGATGCATGGTGTTCTTAGACTCATTATAACTCTCGACGGTGAAGATGTTATTGACTGTGACCCCGTATTGGGCTATTTACACAGAGGAATGGAAAAAATAGCGGAAAACCGAACAATTATACAATATCTTCCTTATGTAACACGTTGGGATTATTTAGCTACTATGTTCACCGAAGCAATAACAGTAAATGCACCAGAACAATTGGGAAATGTTCAAGTACCCCAAAGGGCCAGCTATATCAGAGTAATTATGCTAGAGCTGAGTCGTGTAGCTTCGCATTTGTTATGGCTTGGGCCTTTTATGGCGGATATCGGTGCGCAGACTCCCTTTTTCTATATTTTCAGAGAGAGAGAATTGCTATATGATCTATTCGAAGCTGCCACAGGTATGCGAATGATGCATAATTATTTCCGCATCGGAGGAATAGCTGCTGATCTACCTCATGGTTGGATAGATAAATGTTTAGATTTCTGCGATTATTTTTTAACGAGTGTTGTTGAATATGAAAAACTTATTACGCGGAATCCCATTTTTTTGGAACGAGTTGAAGGAGTGGGCATTATTGGTGGAGAAGAAGCAATAAATTGGGGCTTATCAGGACCCATGTTACGAGCTTCTGGGATCCAATGGGATCTTCGTAAAGTTGATCATTATGAATGTTACAATGAATTCGATTGGGAAGTCCAATGGCAAAAAGAAGGGGATTCATTAGCTCGTTATTTAGTACGAATTGGCGAAATGAGGGAATCCATAAAAATTATTCAACAGGCTTTAGAAGGAATTCCCGGAGGACCCTATGAGAATTTAGAAATTCGGCGCTTAGATAGAGCAAGAAATTCCGAATGGAATGATTTTGAATATAGATTCATTAGTAAAAAACCTTCGCCTAATTTTGAATTGTCGAAACAAGAACTTTATGTAAGAATAGAAGCCCCAAAGGGAGAATTAGGAATTTATTTGATAGGAGATAATAGTTTTTTCCCCTGGAGATGGAAAATTCGTCCGCCCGGTTTTATCAATTTGCAAATTCTTCCTCAGCTAATTAAAAGAATGAAATTGGCTGATATCATGACAATACTAGGTAGTATAGATATCATTATGGGAGAAGTTGACCGTTGAAATGATAATTGGCACAACAGAAGCACAAACTATCAATTATTTTTCTAAATCAGAATCCTTAAAAGAAGTCTATGGACTCATATGGCTATTTATCCCTGCTTTGACCCTTATATTGGGAATCATAATAGGAGTACTAGTAATTGTATGGTTAGAAAGAGAAATATCCGCAGCGATACAACAACGTATTGGACCCGAATATGCCGGCCCATTGGGAATTCTTCAAGCTCTAGCGGACGGGACTAAATTACTTTTTAAAGAGGACCTCCTACCATCTAGAGGAGATATTCGTTTGTTTAGTATCGGACCGTCTATAGCAGTCATATCAATTGTATTAAGTTATTTAATAATTCCTTTTGGATATCGACTTGTTTTAGCTGATCTCAGTATGGGTGTTTTTTTATGGATCTCCATTTCAAGTATTGCTCCTATTGGGCTTCTTATATCAGGATATGTATCGAATAATAAATACTCTTTTTTAGGTGGCTTGCGAGCTGCGGCTCAATCTATTAGTTATGAAATACCATTAACTCTATGTGTGTTATCAATATCTCTACGTGTGATTCGTTAGAACATGAACTTTGACCTCAAAATGAAATAAAGGAAAGAGGAATTAATATATTGGATAGATTATAGATATTTTTATTTTTTTATTCATCAGAGTTATTCAGGTCGATGAGTTAAACCAGATAGTTATATGAGTAAAATAAAACAGCTTATCAATGTGTAGTAAAAAGAGAAAATCTCATTTCCTATATATAAGAATAAAGCAGAAGTAAACATTAAGGAGTATAAACTCTTTATCCCAAGATTGAGATTCTTTAATTAGTCATCATATCTTAAAGCGGGTACAAAAGATCAACTGTATGGGATTACTGTCTTGTATGTATTACCATACAGGAGATCAATCAAAAATTCAGTGGACGGTTAGGAACACCAAGGTACACAAAGGATTAGTAATAGAGATAATGTAAGGTATCAAAAAAGAGGTATTTTCACATAAAACGAATCATAAGATGATTAGGGGCTTTAAGTTGGTAGAAATGATCAAGCAGTACTTCCCCACGATTCCGATCTAGAGTATGCTCCTAGTCACTGATTAAAGAAATAACTATCAAGAACGAATTAATCCTTTATTCTCAGGAATACCTCTTACGAGAAAGAAGAACAGGAACAAAAGAAATAGAATATAAACAAAGATCTTTATTTATTTTTTCCTAACATCTATACCAATATATATGTATATATGAAATTCTTATTCTTTATGATTCAGTAAAGAATGTCTAATTCTTTTTATCTCTTGATCTAACGAGTATTTTATTGAAAGATTAAGTTATTACCGAAGATTTAATTATAAGGGATGAGATCAATTCGAAAGCGCCCTTTTTTTGTTATTCTAGCAGACAGAATTCCATTGGTCTAATTTTTGGGACTCTACACGGTATTTTTATTCTATCTACCCTACCCCACAAAAATACCTATAATAATACCGAACCAGTCCTTACATTTATTTGTACGCGGCCATAGAGGAGCCGTATGAAGCTGAGGTCTCATGTACGGTTTTGGAATAGCGGTGAGAACAATTATGTTATTATCGACTATGATTATCGAACAGTTCAAGTACAGTTGATATAGTTGAGGCGCAGTCAAAATATGGTTTTTGGGGGTGGAATATGTGGCGTCAACCTATAGGGTTTATCGTTTTTCTAATTTCTTCTCTAGCAGAATGCGAGAGATTACCTTTTGATTTACCAGAAGCAGAAGAAGAATTAGTAGCAGGTTATCAAACCGAATATTCTGGTATCAAATATGGTTTATTTTATATTGCTTCTTATCTAAATCTCTTAGTTTCTTCATTATTTGTAACAGTTCTTTATTTAGGTGGGTGGAATTTATCTATTCCATACATATCTGTTCCTGAACTTTTCGGAATAAATGAAATTGCTAAAGTCTTTGGAATAACAATTGGTATCTTTATTACATTAGCTAAAGCTTATTTGTTTCTTTTTATATCTATCACAACAAGATGGACTTTACCCAGGATGAGAATGGACCAACTATTAAATCTTGGATGGAAATTTCTTTTACCTATTTCTCTAGGTAATTTATTATTGACAACGTCTTCCCAACTTGTTTCACTATAAATAACACAATACGATAATGGTATTCTAGACTCATAACCTCTCTTAAACAAGAGAAAGAAACATCAACTTATTCGTGGATATCTACAATATGTTTCCTATGGTGACTGGGTTCATGAATTATGGTCAACAAACAATACGAGCCGCAAGGTATATTGGTCAAAGTTTCATAATTACCTTATCCCATGCAAATCGTTTACCTGTAACTATTCAGTATCCTTATGAAAAGTCGATCACATCAGAACGTTTCCGTGGTCGAATCCACTTTGAATTTGATAAATGTATTGCTTGTGAAGTATGTGTTCGTGTGTGCCCCATAGATCTACCTGTTGTTGATTGGAGATTTGAAGGAGATATTAAAAATAAAATATTGATTAACTATAGTATAAATTTTGGTGTCTGTATATTTTGTGGTAACTGTGTCGAATATTGTCCCACTAACTGTTTATCAATGACTGAAGAATATGAACTTTCTACTTATGATCGTCACGAATTGAATTATAATCAAATCGCTTTGGGTCGGTTACCAATGTCAGTAATTGGAGACTACACAATTCAAACAGTTATGAATTCGACTCAAATAAAAATAGACAAAGGTAAATATTTTGATTCAAGAACAATTACCAATTAATAAGATTTTATTTTTCTATTTTGATAGAAAGGATCCAAGCTTCTTTATTTATTTATTTTTTTAGTCAATGTAACTAGAAAGTAAAACGATAACTATTGATTGTTGAGAATAGCGGGTTTATTTAATATTTTTTGTTTTGATTTGGAAATATAAGATTCCAACTCTTCTTTTCTTCTGAATAAATTAAAATGAAAAAGTTGAGTTGGCCCAATAACTTTATCTACATTAATCTATATTACAATCTATACTGCATTACTACATTAAGATTTTATTTAGGAACGGTATCATAGACAATTAAAAAAATAGGCTAATTTTTACTTCCTGGACTATTCAGTAAGGTCATGAAATCTTTCGATTTATTTATTTATTTTCTTATTTCATACATAATGGATTTACCTGGATCAATACATAATATTGTTGTAGTATTTCTGGGATCAGTTCTTATATTTGGGGGCCTGGGAGTAGTATTATTTACCAATCCAATTTATTCTGCCTTTTCGTTGGGATTGGTTCTTGTTTGTATATCCTTATTCTATATTCTATCGAATTCTTATTTTATAGCTGCTGCACAACTTCTTATTTATGTGGGAGCCATAAATGTCTTAATCATATTTGCTGTAATGTTCATAAATGGCTCAGAATATTCCAATGTTTCCCGCCTTTGGACCCTTGGAGATGGGGTTACTTCACTGGTTTGTACAAGTATTTTTTTTTTTTTTTTTTCACTAATTATTACTATCCCAGATACGTCATGGTACGGAATTCTTTGGACTACAAGATCAAACCAGATTCTAGAACAGGACCTAATAAGTTATGTTCAACAAATTGGAATTCATTTATCAACAGATTTTTATCTTCCATTTGAACTCATTTCTATAATTCTTTTAGTTTCTTTAATAGGTGCAATTACTATGGCTCGTCAATCATAAATACTTATGATTTAAAAAATTTTTAGAATTATAAATTTGAAATAAAATAAAAAAGGTGTAAAGGTTTAAGATTTTTAGTTAAATCTATTGCCAATACCTTCTATTGTTCTGTAATATTTTGTTCTATTCTAGTCAATGAAATCAGTTGAATTGTTATTCATATTTAAATGAATCTAAATTGATGAGGAGTTAGTCAATGATGTTCGAGCATGTACTTTTTTTGAGTGTCTATTTATTTTCTATCGGTATCTATGGATTAATCACAAGTCGAAACATGGTTAGAGCACTTATGTGTCTTGAGCTTATACTAAATTCAGTTAATATCAATCTCGTAACATTTTCTGATTTATTTGATAGTCGCCAATTAAAAGGAGACATTTTCTCAATTTTTGTTATAGCTATTGCAGCGGCTGAAGCTGCTATTGGATTAGCTATTGTTTCATCGATCCATCATAACAAAAAATCAACTCGTATCAATCAAGCAAATTTGTTGAATAATTAAATTAGTCGTAATCATTCATTATGTAATCATTGATTTTCATTATATAAATTATATAATAATAAAATAATAATTTATATTAATTTGTTAGATTTATTCAAATTTAAAATAGAATTAAAATTCCATTAATATTAATTAAATATTGTATTATTTGTTGACCAATTTGAATTCAGATGTGCGACTTGTATTGTATGACTGTGGTTGTTGAAAGAGAAATCAAAGTATCTTGGCACTTTTTCATGAACAAATTTAGAAATATATTGATTCTTAAAAAAATTAATAAATCATTGATTCATCTGGTGTCTACAATATAAACATATAATTAATTTACTACCATTTATTTTTACCATACCAGATCGAAAATTTTTTATGTTCAAAACGGGAATTTATAATTTAATGTCACATTCAGTAAAAATTTATGATACATGTATAGGGTGTACTCAATGTGTGCGCGCCTGCCCTACAGATGTATTGGAAATGATACCTTGGGACGGATGTAAAGCTAAACAAATTGCTTCCGCACCAAGAACCGAGGATTGTGTAGGTTGTAAGAGATGTGAATCCGCTTGCCCGACAGACTTTTTGAGTGTCCGTGTTTATTTATGGCATGAAACAACTCGCAGCATGGGTCTATCTTATTAATTGATACGTTACAAAAACTCCACTTGAATCATTTGATTCCTCATTTACCGACAAAAGCCCGTACTCGATAAAATCAATATATTATTCTGAGCACGGGCTTTTCTGGTCAAAGCGTATCTTGTCTTTATCACGAGTCATTTTCCTTGGTTTTGGTTAACAATACTTGTTGTTTTGCCTATATTCGCGGGTTCTTCCATTTTTTTTCTTCCCCATAAGGGGAATAAGGTGTTTCGATGGTATACTATATGTACATGCTTATTAGAACTCCTTTTAACGACCTATGCATTCTGTTATCATTTCCAATTGGACGATCCCTTAATCCAATTGGAAGAAGATTGGAAATGGATAAATATTTTGGATTTTCACTGGAGACTGGGAATCGATGGGCTTTCCGTGGGACCCATTTTACTGACAGGATTTATTACTACTTTAGCTACTTTAGCGGCTTGGTCAGTTACTCGAAATTCACGATTATTCCATTTCTTTATGTTAGCAATGTACAGTGGTCAAATAGGATCATTTTCTTCTCGAGACCTTTTACTTTTTTTTATCATGTGGGAGTTAGAATTAATTCCTGTTTACTTACTTTTATCCATGTGGGGAGGAAAGAAGCGCTTATACTCGGCTACAAAGTTCATTTTGTACACTGCAGGGGGTTCTATTTTTCTATTAATAGGAGTTCTAGGTATGGGTTTATATGGCTCCATTGAACCGACATTAGATTTTGAAAGACTTGCTAATCAATCATATCCTATGGCATTGGAAATAATATTCTATTTTGGCTTCCTTATTGTTTATGCTGTCAAATCGCCGATCATACCCCTACATACATGGTTACCAGATACCCATGGAGAAGCACATTACAGTACATGTATGCTTCTTGCCGGAATTTTATTAAAAATGGGAGCATATGGATTGATTCGGATCAATATGGAATTATTACCCCGTGCTCATTCCATATTTTCTCCGTGGTTGGTGATAGTGGGAACAATACAAATAATCTATGCGGCTTTAACCTCTTTTGGTCAACGCAATTTAAAAAGGAGAATAGCCTATTCCTCTGTATCTCACATGGGTTTCACAATTATAGGAATTGGTTCTATAACCAACATGGGACTAAATGGAGCCATTCTACAAATACTTTCTCATGGATTTATTGGTGCTGCACTTTTTTTCTTGGCAGGAACCTGTTGTGATAGAATACCTCTTGTTTCTCTCGACGAAATGGGGGGGATAGCTGTCCCGATGCCGAAAATATTTACAATGTTCAGTAGCTTTTCGATGGCCTCTCTTGCATTGCCAGGGATGAGTGGTTTTGTTGCCGAATTAGTAGTATTTTTTGGAATAATTACCAGCTCAAAATATCTTTTAATTCCAAAAGTACTAATTACTTTTGGAATGGCAATTGGAATGATATTAACTCCTATTTATTTATTATCTATGTTACGTCAGATGTTCTACGGATACAAGTTATTCAATGTTCCAAATTCTAATTTTGTGGATTCTGGACCACGAGAACTTTTTGTTTCGATCTGTCTCTTTTTACCAATAATAGGTATTGGTATTTATCCCGATTTCGTTCTCTTACTATCAGTTGACAAGGTACAAGCTATCTTATCTAATTATTTTTTATAGATAGTTTTTATTAATGAGACGGCAAGTCTTATAATTCTGTAAAATAAAGTGAATTAGAGTTGTAATGAGATGTATCTCGAGTTTTTGCGAACCATTTTATTTCTGGAGTCAAATGGTTCGCAAAAACTCGAGATACATATGAGATGATGTTCTTATGTTATGTATCGTTTATTCAATTAGATGTTAATGTGAATGAACCATAACTATGTAAACCTATTCCTAATAGATTGATCCCAAAATAACATATCCAAATTATAAGAAATCCTATAGAAGCCGCAAGTGCCGAATGTGTATCTTGTAAACTTTTATTTGTTCTAGTATGTGAATAAATCGCGAATATGATCCAAGTAATAAATGCCCAAGTTTCCTTAGGGTCCCAATTCCAATAAGATCCCCAAGCCTCATTCGCCCATACTGCTCCAGAAAGAATGCCTATGGTTAAAAAGGTAAAGCCTAAACAAATGACACGATAACTCCAATAATCTAAACGCTGAGTCAATTGATATTTGTAATAATTTCGAAATGAAATAAAAGAAGTGTTTTTAAAAACACTTCTTTTATCATTCAAATATTCGACTTCGCCAACGATAAATGATTTAATTACTAAATTCTTGCTTTTAAAAAACATATCGATATTTTTTCGAAATGTAACGACTAAAAGAGCGACTGATAATAATGATCCACATAAAAGAGCTGCATAGCTTAATAGCATCATACTTACGTGCATCATTAACCACTGAGATTGTAGAGCGGGTACTAATATAGCGGATTGATGCATTTCGGTTGAAAGACCCGACGTGGCGAAACCTTGGGTAAAAATAGCACTTGGCGCGGTTATTACGCTTAAATAATTTTTATTATTTCGTATTTTAGGAATCATATGAATAATGGAGAAACTCCATGAAAGGAAGATTAATGACTCATATAAATTACTTAATGGGGAATGACCCGAATAAATCCAACGAATAACTAATAATCCTGTTATAGATAAAAAGGTAGCTATCATACCTCTTTCCGATGAATTGCGTAATTCTACGATTTCGTGGACTAATAAGGTTATAAAATGAATCGTAATCACAATTGAAATAATCGAAAAAGAGATATGAGTTAATATATGTTCTAAAGTTGCAAATATCATAAAAAGGGCGGGGGTTCTCCATTATAGAATTAAAATCGAGAATTAAATATATTATAGGATCCGCTGTGTCCCTTTTAGGGGATGCCGCCACTCGGACTCGAACCGAGATGCTCTAGCACTGCTTCCTAAGAACAGCGTGTCTACCAATTTCACCATGGCGGCTTATTTGAAATATTAATAAATAATAGTCAATTCATGTTAAATGGTCAAGATTCAAGGATTCAATATAGTTAGTAAACATTAGAACCGATGAAATAAAGACTTATTTAAATTAAGATTTGAATGTTTACTAAGTATCGCCGTAGGGTTTAGCTTTAAGAATCAACTTTCATGTATCTAGTTTAGAATGTAAAAATGGAGTTATACCAAGACAGTCAGAACTAGATAGTTTTGTTCCGGGTCGAGTTATAGAACTAAAAATCATCCTTTTTTTATTTTTAGATGATTTTTTAATTAATGTATTGAAAATTAAAAAGATTAATTAAAAAAATTAATGTCATATTTATCGTAATTTTATTCGAGGCATTTTTCTAATAATTTCGATATCTTAGTATCATTAATAATACTCTTCGTAATTTATTATAAATACTATCTAGTAACTATACTTCTAATTAGGTTTTGGGCTAGGCATATAACAAAAAACTTTTTCTCTATCAATTAAATTTTCACAATAGAATATTTAATTGATAGAGAAAAATTTAGAATACTTAGTACTATACTAAGAGGCCAGTAAACATAAGAATTATTATTTACTATATAACACGCCACAGCAGTTAGTTCTAACTAATATTGATATTAATAAGTTCTTAATGGTATGTCGATTTAGATTATTCCAAAATTTTATTACTTGTTTGTTGCACAAAAAAACTTTTTGAATGCCCAGTGGAAACCGATTTAGCTAAAGAAAGAGCTTTTACTGCCGTTAAATATCCCTTCTTCTTCCAAATATTTCTACGAATACGTTTTTTTGATCGAGAAATACGTTTTTTTGGAACCGCCATTCAAAAACAAAATACTAATTTTTATTATTGTATGTGAAAGACATATATTTAGATCGTTTTTTCGTCATTATCCATACTTATCCCATGGATAATAAATACTTTGTTCAAAACCTGTAAAACATATCATAATAATATAAATATAATTCTATCTAATTATATAATATATATGTAAATATGTAAAAATAAATATATACATATATACAAAATATACCAAAAGATTATGAATTATCTATACGTATCCATGTATATATACCTACGCCATATCACATATATATCTAGGGCTAAATGAAATAGATAATAATTTTTTTTTTTTTATTTTTTTTGTTGATTTCTTTTATTATTGTTCTTTTGGTTGGTGGATTTTAAACAATTAAATTTATAACAATAAAAAAACAAATATTTTTTTATGGAACAAACATATCAATACGCATGGATAATACCCTTTCTTTCACTTCCAGTTACTATGTCAATAGGATTTGGACTTCTGTTTATTCCTACAGCAACAAAAAATATTCGTCGTATGTGGGGTTTTACTAGTGTTTTACTACTAAGTATAACTATGGCCTTTTCGGCCAGTCTGTCTATTCAGCAAATAAATGGAAGTTTTATCTATCAATATTTATGGTCTTGGACTATCAATAATGATTTTTCCTTAGAGTTTGGACACTTGATCGATCCACTTACTTCTATTATGTTAATACTAATTACTACTGTTGGAATCATGGTTCTTATTTATAGTGACAATTATATGTCTCATGATCAAGGATATTTTAGATTTTTTGCTTATATGAGTTTTTCTAATACTTCCATGTTGGGATTAGTTACTAGTTCCAATTTGATACAAATTTATATTTTTTGGGAACTCGTGGGAATGTGTTCATATTTATTAATAGGTTTTTGGTTTACACGACCGGTTGCAGCAAGTGCTTGCCAAAAAGCCTTTATAACTAATCGTGTAGGAGACTTTGGTTTATTATTAGGAATCTTAGCTTTTTATTGGATAACTGGCAGTTTAGAATTTCGGGATTTGTTCAAAATAGTTAATAACTTGATCCATAGTAATGGGATTAATTCTACATTTGTTACTCTCTGCGCCTTTTTATTATTCGTCGGCGCAATTGCTAAATCTGCACAATTCCCTCTTCACATATGGTTACCTGATGCTATGGAGGGGCCCACCCCTATTTCGGCTCTTATACACGCTGCTACCATGGTAGCAGCGGGAATTTTTCTTGTAGCTCGGCTTCTTCCTCTTTTCAGAGTTATACCTTACATAATGAATTTCGTTTCTTTAATAGGCATAATAACAGTACTATTAGGAGCTACTTTGGCTCTCGCTCAAAGAGATATTAAAAGAAGTTTAGCCTATTCCACAATGTCTCAACTGGGTTATATTATGTTAGCTCTAGGTATAGGTTCTTATCGAGCTGCCTTATTCCATTTAATAACTCATGCCTATTCTAAAGCTTTATTGTTTTTGGGATCCGGATCCATTATTAATTCTATGGAACCTATTGTTGGATATTCACCCGATAAAAGTCAGAATATGGTTCTTATGGGCGGTTTAACAAGATATGTTCCAATTACAAGAACTACTTTCTTATTAGGTACACTTTCTCTTTGTGGTATTCCGCCT